TTGTCAGTATTGACATGTAGAATGGGACTCTATCTTTATTCTCGTCCGATTAATAAGTTCCACCAAGGATCTATCAGACTATGAAGTTAATCATTTGATCAATGAATAGTTGATTTTTTCTTAAACTTCGAATTGATTCACAACATTTCTATTTTTTTAGAAAAAAATAGAAATCGAGATTCAGGTCGTTATTTTTGAGATCGTTTTGTGTTACCTATATTTAGCCAATATAGGTTTTTCTCCTTCATCCTTTTTGATTTGAAGTTTCGATCGAAGGATTCCTTTATCAACACAAGGTAGTGAACTCCATTTGTTAGAACAGCTTCCATTGAGTCTCTGCACCTATCCCTTTTTTCTCGCTTTCTAAACTCGGGTTTGTTCGCGTAAACAAGGATTTGGCTCAGGATTGCCCATTGTTAATTCCAGGGTTTCTCTGAATTTGAAAGTTATCACTTAGTAGGTTTCCATACCAAGGCTCAATCCAATTAAGTCCGTAGCGTCTACCAATTCCGCCATATCCCCTTTTTATTAGGATCTCATTATGATGTCTTTCCACTTTTTCTTATGCTGAAACCTTGGAATTCATTACATATGGATACTTATTTCGTTGGTATCTTCTTTCATTTTTTTGAGCCCGACCCATATTGATTTAGTCTAATCAACAAAGATTCTATCATTTTTGTATTTGCAATTCAATATGGTTATATATTACATAACATATATATGTTCTTCCTTTTCTCATATTTGTCTTAAATTTTAAGAAATAGTCGAACGGTCGATTCTTTTTTTTTTTACTTTCATGAAAAGAAATTGATAATTATTATTAAAACTTAGAATTCTACAATGTGCAATAGAAAAAGATTTTAAGTCTATTTCGTAGATTTGAAATTCGAATAATTATAAAAAATTCTATTCGAATATTAATTCGAATAATTCTATTATATTCGAAATAAAAAGAAAAAAAAAGTATAAAATAATAATAGCATGAGGTTAGAACAAAAAAACAAGAATTTCAAATCAGATATCATTTAACTAAAAAAAAAAGATTTATGATCTAATTAAGATTTTCTTATTTAGAAACTAATAAAATGAAAATTAGAAAGTCGATATACTGCTATATTCTATTAATTAAGGTTATGTTTTATTTATTTATTTAATGATATATTTATTTGAGCCCGCTTAGCTCAGAGGTTAGAGCATCGCATTTGTAATGCGATGGTCATCGGTTCGATTCCGATAGCCGGCTTTTCCATATTTTTTCGTTTTTTTACATGATTTTTAATGCACTTTCAAAATCAAAGAAGATTGAAAAGACTTCTTTCACCTTTTTTCAAGAGTTACCACTCCATTTATATTATGTCATATAAACTTCCATATAGGAAGATATGTTGGGTAAAAGAGTTAGATCTTTGCAAAATAAATAAAGAAAATAAAGCAAAATTTTTGTGATTTATTTGATTTATATATATTGTATATACAATAAAAAAAATCTGTATATTGAGAGAATATATCTTCTTACTCTTTGTATTCCAATAGTTTATTGGAGTGGATTTCACGTCATTTATCATTATCATTTAGTTCAGTTTTAATTTTGTTTAGTTTTGTACAATTTCAATAAAAAAGGAGTCTTTATGTCACGTTACCGAGGGCCTCGTTTTAAAAAAATACGCCGTCTGGGGGCTTTACCGGGACTAACTAGTAAAAGGCCTAAGGCAGGAAGCGATCTTAGAAACCAATCACGCTCCGGAAAAAAATCTCAATATCGTATTCGTTTAGAAGAAAAACAAAAATTGCGTTTTCATTATGGTCTTACAGAACGCCAATTACTTAAATATGTTCGTATCGCCGGAAAAGCCAAGGGGTCAACAGGTCAAGTTTTACTACAATTACTTGAAATGCGTTTGGATAACATCCTTTTTCGATTGGGTATGGCTTTGACTATTCCTCAAGCGCGCCAATTAGTTAACCATGGACATATTTTAGTTAATGGTCGTATAGTTGATATACCAAGTTATCGCTGCAAACCCCGAGATATTATTACAGTGAAGGATGAACAAAACTCTAGAACTTTGGTTCAAAATCTTCTTGATTCATCTGCCCCTGAGGAATTGCCAAACCATCTGACTCTTCACACATTCCAATATGAAGGGTTAGTCAATCAAATAATAGATAGGAAATGCGTCGGTTTGAAAATAAATGAATTGCTTGTCGTAGAATATTACTCTCGACAGACTTAATAAACCTAACTTAAGTAAAAAAAATAACTAAAAACAAGAGTTCGGACAACTCCGCTTTGCCCTCGTTTTTTATTAAAAAAAAAGGCACGCACAAGGTAAGGGATTTTGTCGGGGAATCTTTTTCCTATTCATGTATCATAGATTGGTAGGGAGATTTGGATCCCTTGTTTGCTCTTCCCAGCATTTTCCATATCAAAAAAATTAGGAATATGGAATCTATTTCAAAATCAAAACAAGGTAGATTTTATATCTATTCTTTTTTATTTTATATCTATTCTTTTTTATTTGATTTGATACATTGTGGTCAATCACGTACGATTGGTGAATTAGTTGAAAGTACGGAAAGAGAGGGATTCGAACCCTCGGTAAACAAAAGTCTACATAACAGTTCCAATGTTACGCCTTCAACCACTCGGCCATCTCTCCGACATCAGGATTATGACTGAGTACCTGGGTGAATAGCGAGTTATTCATCGTTTTTTAGATTATGGTTAATAGATCCCTTTTTTGACCGGAAAAATTGGAATTGGAAGTAGATAGTAGATAGAAGGTTTTTTTTATGAGTCCGCTTTTATGTGAGTTCGTACTATACAATTCCTTTGTTTGTGAGAAAATTTTCTTACAAAAGAAAAGGTAAAGGAAATAAAAAGAGTTATAGAATGGATTACTACCTATGCCAAGATCGCGTATAAATGGAAATTTTATTGATAAAACCTTTACAATTGTAGCCGATATCTTATTACGAGTCATTCCGACAACTTCCGGAGAAAAAGAGGCATTTACTTATTACAGAGATGGTGCGATTTGATTATCATTATTTTTTTTATTTCTCGCCGATTTGGAATAGAAAGAAAAACGAGTATTGAAAAAAAAATCTACGCTTTTGAAGGTGAAGTTTAGAATATAAAAAAAGCAATCCCTTCTGTCATGTATCCACGATTAATGCAGCCTTAGATGCTTCAATTGTGAATTCTAGTATTGAGCAAAAGGTTTTTACCTATGGTTCCCGTATTAGAGATCAATCCTACTACACTAATACAATATACGAATAGGAGGCATCGGGGAAGAAGCACTACGCCGAGAAATCAACAACACGAAAACTTTCTTCAAAATGATTCCCTTTCTTTCTTCTTCTTCTTTGGGATTGGGACTAATTAAAATGGTTGGAACAATAAACATCCATCTCGTTCGTACTTTGGATACCCGTATAACCATTGAAGACTGTTGAAGTGACTAATTCCTGGAAATTTAGGGGCGTTGAGAACAAAGAAATTTTTAGAGTTTCCTTTTTTATTTTTATTTAGCATGAACCCACTTGGTAGTAAGAAAAGATCTTTTGCAAGAAGGTTGGCTAGGGATTTCTTGTAAAAATATTAGCCCCGCTTAGTTCATAATGACATCACTTTTTTCCATATATTATTTTCATTATGCACCTAAAGGAGGAGCCGTATGAGATGAAAATCTCACATACGGTTCTGAAACGGAGAATTCGTTAAAGCGAATGACGACCGTAACGGATGTCGGCTCAATCTGAAGGAAATTATGCGGAAGCATTACAGAATTATTATGAAGCTATGCGACTAGAAATTGACCCCTATGATCGAAGTTATATACTCTATAATATAGGCCTTATCCACACAAGTAATGGGGAACATACCAAAGCTTTAGAATATTATTTTCGGGCATTAGAACGAAACCCCTTTTTACCACAAGCTTTTAATAATATGGCTGTGATCTGTCATTACGTGCGACTATCTCCACTATAGAAAAAAAAGAACGAACAGCTAGTCAATGAAATACTAGAAACAAAAAAAAAAGGCTTTCTACATAAGCATCGTCCAAAACGATTTTTTATCAGCTGTAGTAAATAAATAAACTTCATAGGTCGAAATATGAAGTGAAGACTAGATATGCCTAAATACTTTCTTTCTATGGATAAAAAAAGATTTAATTGATAGAGGAAGCACCGTAAAGATCAATTGGAAAGGTTTTGGACCGATACAACAAAAGCTGTTTATTTATATCATAATATGAGATAAATCTTAGGAATCTACTTATGTAATAGAGTAGATCCCCTAAGGTATTGAGCAGCGGTGTAGCATCAGATCCTAAAGACAGTAAGTCTTTTTCTTTTTTATGAAGTATGAAAAAAAGTCTTTTTCAAAGATTCTATATAAATTTTTATCTGAAAGCGGGATAGTTACCTTTCAGAAAATTCTAATATCTAATAACAGTGGACATGCCTTTTTTTTCTGAAGGTAGGAGAAAAGATAAAACTTATTATATTTTATATTAATTAATATATTAATTAAATCAAAATGAAAGTTTGAAACTCATGTAATTACTCTCTTTTGTTTAATCCAAGAAAAACCAAATATCTATAAGAAATCTCATTCAATTAGACATTCAATTAGATATAAAGTTAAAGTGGGTTAAAGTTAAAAAACTGGTACACCAAAACAAAAGAGTTGGTTGTCGAGCCGTATGAGGTAGGAAACTCTCAAGTACGGTTCTCAGGGAGGGAATTGACCCGCCTATTCCGACCGTGGAGAACAGGCCATTCAACAAGGAGATTCTGAAATGGCGGAGGCTTGGTTCGCTCAAGCCGCTGAGTATTGGAAACAGGCTATAACGCTTACTCCTGGTAATTATATTGAAGCACAGAATTGGTTGACGATCACGAGGCGCTTCGAATAAGAACTTTCCCTTTGTTTATTTTTTTTTTTATTCTATATATATCTTTATTTGTTTTTACAATTAATC